AAGAATAAAGAATATAGATAAAAAAAATATTGAATATTAACAATTAATAGAATAGAGTAATATAAAATTTCGATCTATTTTTCAATTCTATGTTTAAAAATAATCAATATCTTATGAAATTCTTTTTTATTTTATTTATTGTTTTATATATTTTATTTATTGTTTTATATTATAATATTATTACATATATGATATGATTACATATCATATATCATATACTTTTCTATCTAGGATAGAAATTCTCTATCTAATTATTAGATTACAATCTTATTATTCTAATATACATATACATTAGAATTCTATAATATAATTTTATTCATTTTTGAAATATATTAATGCTTAGTGATCATTAAATAATCATTAATGAATTCCCATTTTAGTTATAGAGGGTCTGCTCTAAGGTAAGGACTAAGGAAAAGATAAGAAATATGAAATAGAAAGATGCAATCCAGATAAATGCAATTCAGATCATAATGAGACCTTCATTCGGAAAGGTGGAAGCTAAGACAAAAAGACAAAAAAAGAATCGACCGTTCGAGTATTCTAAAATTGTATGAGAAAGATGAGAAGTAAGGGAAGCATATATGTGTGGTATATATCTCATGTATATTGAATTGCAGATGCAGAAATGATAGAATCATTTCTGATTGGACCAAATAAAAATACGGTCCCCGATAGAGATGAGATGAAAGAAGATAGGCAAGAAAAAAGGAGGAAGGACTTTTTTTTAGAATTCGGTATCTAATGAATTCAAAGGTTCTAGCATAAGCATAAATGAACGGAAAAGGGGAAGATTCAAATCTCAAAACAAAATAAAATAAGGGGGGATATGGCGAAATTGGTAGACGCTACGGACTTAATTGGATTGAGCCTTAATATGGAAACCTACTAAGTGATAACTTTCAAATTCAGGGAAACCCTGGAATAAAAAATGGGCAATCCTGAGCCAAATCCTGTTTTCCGAAAACCAGAAAACGCTAATAAAAAAAGGATAGGTGCAGAGACTCAATGGAAGCTGTTCTAACAAAAACAAATGGAGTTGACTATGTTACGATGTTAAACGAATCCTTCCATCAAAACTCCAGAACCCGAAAGGATGAAGGATAAACCTATATACATAGGTACTGAAATATTATATCAAATGATTAATGATGGCTCGAATCTCTATTTTTTTATATGAAAAATGAAAGAATTGTTGTAAATCGATTCCAAGTTGAAGAAAGAAAAGAATCGAATATTCATTGATCAAATCATTCACTCCACAGTCCGATAGATCATTTGAAGAACTGATTAATCGGACGAGAATAAAGAGAGAGTCCCATTCTACATGTCAATATCGACAGCAATGAAATTTATAGTAAGAGGAAAATCCGTCGACTTTAAAAATCGTGAGGGTTCAAGTCCCTCTATCCCCAAAAAAGCCTACTTGACTCCCTAACTATTTATCCTCTCTTTTCATTATCGGTTCAAAATTCGTTATGGTTATCATTCACTCTACTCGTTCACAAAGGGATCCGCGAAGAATTTTTTTCTCTTATCGCAAGTCTTGTGGTATATATATATATATATGATACGCGTACAAACAAACATCTTTGTGCAAGGAATCCCCGTTTGAATGATTCACAGTACATATCATTATTCGTACTGAAACTTACAAAGTTTTTTTTTTGAAGATCCAAGAAGAAATTCCAGGTCCTGGATAATACTTTGTTTTGTAATACCCTTTCGTCTTTTTATTTTGAATTGACATAGACCAAGTCCTCTAGTAAAATGAGGATGATGCATCGGGAATAGCCGGGATAGCTCAGCTGGTAGAGCAGAGGACTGAAAATCCTCGTGTCACCAGTTCAAATCTGGTTCCTGGCACATGATTAATTTGTCTGAATATCTATTCTACAAATTCATTGATGTTTAGATGAATTGACATACATATTCATTAATAGTCTAGATCATGATATATATATATACTTATCCCTCTAGGTGTCTGGAGATATACTCCTCCATCTTTTAGGTATATAAAAAGTATATAAAATATGTAAAAGAAAAGAATTCAATTATGTTTCCTCTTCTTTTTTATTTTTTTTTTGTTCATACTGTGTCTTGTCTACTCTCATTCAAAAAATGAATACTTCATACATATTCGAAAGATTAAATTAGTTAGTTGAAAGACCCAAAAGTATAGTTTAGAGTAGTTGAAGGATGGGAATAGACAAGGTTCATCTCAGATACAGTACAAATATAATCCGATCCCCTTTTATTTCTTTGTATTTTCTTTCATATTCTATTTTCTATTTTTTCATTCCCCCCTACTTTCTAGTTTCTAGAGCCCCTCTAAGTTATGTGCGCGGTACAAAGTTCATGATGCAGAACTCTTTTAGTTCATTCTATTGGCTAGGTTCTAAGTATCTCCAATTTGAGAATCTCAATAAGTCCTTTTATTTATTTAGCCCATCCATAATACAATACGAATAAGACTTTAATTATTCTGGTTGATCTAGAC